TAATCTTTTGCGATTGAAACCATACGGAAAAATAACATTGCCATAAATTAACAAAATAATATTTCCATTTATTCATCAGAAGCGGCGTATCCTTTGTTGCCAGAATGTATTTTCCATGATATCTAACATAATGTAGGAAAGGATCCTTGAGCAACCCTAAGATCGCCGGAAAATTATTAACAAAGACTTTTAAAAAATGTTGTATTTTTCCATAGAATAAAATTCGCTCAAAAAATACTTCATAAGATGTCGATCGTAAATGAGAAGACTGCTTCCGTAGAAAAAAAAAGATGGATTCGTATTCACATACATGAGAATTATATAAGAACAATAAAAATCTTGGATTCAAAATTGATTTTTTTTTACTATCAAAATTCTTCCAATTGCAATACTCGTATAGACAGAACCGAAAAAAATGCAAAGAAGAGGCATCTTTTACCCGGTAACGTAGGGTTTGAACCAAGATTTCTAGATGAATGGGGTAAGGTATTAGTACATCTAATACATAATTAAAATGTGAGAATTTGTCTTCTAAAAAGGGAAATATGGAATGAATTGATTGTAAATTGTAAGATTTTTTCAAGTTTTTTCCTTCGAAAGAGGATTCCAACCTTAGGGAAAATGGAATTTCTACAATCACTGCAAATAAAACAGATATCATTTGATAATAGAAAAGATTGGTCTGCCCCAGATTTGTGTTCAAATCCTTAGTGGGAATAATCAAACGATTCTGTTCGTACATTCGCAAAATTAAGCGTTTCACAATTAGTGAACTATATTTTTTGTCATAATCCGCATTTTCCACGAAAATAGAGCGATTTCTATTTAATCTATTTAAACCGTGATCATAAGAAAGTACATAAATATACTCCCGAAAAAAAAGTGGATATAGAAAACTCTGTTGCCGAGCCCCATCGAACTCTAAATATCCTTGAAATTTCTCCATTTGGATTGAAATTCGATTTGAACTAAAAGTAAAGTCTTTATTTTCTTGAGTTCTGAAATGACACATAGTGCGATACAGTCAAAATAAGGTATTAGATTACAAAAGCAATAGATACCTCATAAACAGGTAGACTGCTAACCGGATTCTCTATCTTTAATAGGTTTCTGTTCGTTATATTATAGAATAACAAAACAAGATGATTAGAAATCCTTTATTTTTTTAACCTAATCGCTCTTTTGATTTTGGAAATATATATATATTTTTTATCAATATACTGCTTCTTTTACACATCCATCTCCAACCTAACCCAAACGGACTAGGGAAAAAATAATTAGGACTCACAAAAAAATTGATAATAACACACAAGAAAAAAATTCCTTCCCATACCCGTATTAGGCATTAATCTAGTTTTAACATTTAATTAGATCGGGTAATTTTTCAAATTACGAATGGAAGCTCGTTTCTTTTTTTTTCTTGGAATCAGGAAAACTGGTTTTTTATCCATCCATTTATATTTATTCACTCGACCCAAATTGGAATTCTTTTTTTTTTTTTTTTTTGTCGACACCGAAAACAAGGTTGTACCGATCAGAAAAGAAAAAAATGTTATCTGAATTCTCCCTTGATACGACATGCTATTTTTTCCGTTCATTCCTTTCAGGATCAGTCGTGGTCTTACAAACTCTACCGCAGATCTGGACGAATACTTTTCTTCATACAAATGTGTAAAAGATGCTAGTCGCACTTAAAAGCCGAGTACTCTACCGTTGAGTTAGCAACCCCCCCCCAAAAAAAAAAAAAAAAGAAAGTACTGCAAATATGTAGATACAACCAGAATAAAGAAAAAAAGCAAAATCCAGTCATGTGTGCGTCAGGGATAAATAGATCTATTTCTCTATGAGAGAATTATATTTGGTCGATACACTGTTGTCAATATGATTGTGAATTTTTAATATAGCCAAAAGAATACAAAATAGAAATAAAAAAGTTTCACCCCGTGGTTTGCTAGTTTATACAATGAATGAAAACTAAGCCGAGTAGGATAATCTCAAATCTTTATATATATATTTAGTTATTCATATAAAATAATAATATATATATATTTAGAAAGTAATATATTAATATATATATTATGATTCAGAATTAATATATTATTTTCTATACAGTATTATTTTCTATTTATACAAAATTGATAATTTCTATAGATCCAAAATTATTTTAATAAATTTGTTTATTATTATAAAACATGGTAGTTGCTAGCAGGGTATTTTTAAGTTTTCCTGCCTTTAGGAAGAATACTAATAATAAATGGAAATTCTAATAAATCAAAATAAATATGATGGAAACCAAAGAGGAGGAAAGAAAAGAGTAGATCAAATTTGATACCAAGCTATATATGAGTCTTTCACACCCTCTTTTTTATATTTCATTAATTCAATTTCGTTTTATTAAGATTTAATTCCGTAAAAATACCTGCCTTCTTTGAAATATCATGAACTGTTCTTGTTGGTTGAGCGCCCTTTTTAAGGAAATCGAGAATAGCAGGAAGATTTAAATAAGTTTGATTAGTTATGGGATCATAAAAACCCACCTTCCGAAGATCTCTTCCTTCTCTTCGGGATCGAACATCAATTGCAACGATTCGATAAACGGCTCATTGGGATAGATGTATATGAATAATACCCCCCCCGAGAAACGTATAAGAGGCTTTGGCCTCGTACGGCTCGAGACAAAAATGCAATGAGTAGAAGTTAACTCTCTTTATAAAATTCAAATATTAAATAGATTAATAAAAACATTAAACCAATTAGCCAATATTGAAACCATAACTATTTTTTTCATAAAAAGCGTTTGTAACATTCGTACTCTCGTAACTCAAGTTAAATAACTCTCAAATATCTCAACAGAGAATCCTTAAGTACTCTTTTTATTGAGTAGTCTCTAACCCTTTTTTTGTTTGTCTCATTTTTTAGAATCAATTTGAATTCTTCATTCTGATCTAGTTGTTCAAACAATTGAAAATTGGATTTCCTTGTTTCAGAATTCTTTATCCTTACTTTGAATCTTTGGGTTTAGACATTACTTCGGTGATCTTGAATCGTTTTATTAAAAAAGGGCAGCAACAAGCCCCTTATTTTGTTTATGATTTCTTTTCTTTCTATCAAAGAATCATACAAACGCTTGATTCACGCATGATAGACTTTTGATTCAAAGAATTTTACAATTTTAAGAAAATTTCCTTTTCTATTGTAAAATTACTTGAAAGGGCTTTTTTTCAATATAAAAATAAAAAGACTTACGAAGTTGTTCCAACTTATTGATTCGCACTAACCCTAGATCCTTACTCCTGCGAAAGTAAAAGTAATAAAAACTTTCTATTCTCCTCGAGCTCCATCCTGTACTCTTTTTTATATTCAAAAAGGTGTAGGACTCTAGTAAAATAGAACACAAAATGTCGAGCCAAGAGCACCTATATTCCTAATATAAAAGGTGGCGGATCAAAACATCCACAGCAGATCATGTCCTTCAATTCAAGTCGCACGTTGCTTTCTACCACATCGTTTTAAACGAAGTTTTACCATAACATTCCTCTAGTTTGTGTAATTGATTCAATTATGGAATCATGAATAGTCATAGTTCAGCCAGTATATCGTAATCTATACTTTTTCTTTCTCTATGAATGGAATAGTGAATCTACGCGTAAAAGGTTCCGTCAGAATTCAAATAAATCCCATATTAAATTGTATATATGTCAAATCGAAATTTGAATAGAAATCTATATTTCTATATATATATATATATAGAAATAGAAATATATTTTTTTATTCAAACTCGTAGAATCTACGGTTCTACCTTACTTACCTACATCACTAAAAAAGCAAATAGATTTTTTTGTAATTTCGGTTGAAATAATAAAAAAGAAGTTTATTCTTCTTTTCATTTCAATATTTTAGTCTTAAAAAATATTGTATTTTTAAACAGAAGGAGAAAGATGGTGTACAAAAGTAATAGAAGATTGATTCCGTAATGACTAGACGCTGGGACGGAAGGATTCGAACCTCCGAATAGCGGGACCAAAACCCGTTGCCTTACCGCTTGGCTACGCCCCATTTTTATTTTTATTCAAGACTACTAAAAGAGTAATATTGCTATTGGTTGTTCGTCAATTCAATTTTAGCCCAAATGCAATATAGATTACATTGGTGCTATAGTTTTGACACGTATAGATAGCAAATCAAACTTACTTTATTGATCATTACATAGAATTCAATTAAGATATTGTATGAAAATATTATTTCTTTAATTCTCATAAGAGAATGAAAGGATTTTTGATTGAGTAAGTTCAACAAAGTCTTTTTAGACTATCTTTCTTTATTTATTTTTTTCCTTATATAAAAAATATATTAATAACTCAATCAAAATTAAATTATCCACAAGAACACCAAATTTTGTTATGCTTAATATATTTAATTTGATCTGTATTTGTTTTAATTCGGCCCTTTTTTCAAGCACTTTTTTAGTCGCCAAATTGCCAGAGGCCTACGCCTTTTTGAATCCAATCGTAGATGTTATGCCCGTAATACCTCTTTTCTTTCTTCTCTTAGCCTTTGTTTGGCAAGCAGCTGTAAGTTTTCGATGAAATTCTTAATACTGTCTTAGAAAAATTCACGATTTTGATTCTTCCAACAATTCAAAAGATCAAAAAATCTTGACGTAGGAACGAACTCTCAATTCAAACATTGAATTTTTTTGGTAGCCATACTAAATCTGGATCAGTTGATTTCCTCAGTTTGATCCTCTTTTCTCTAAATGAAAGAACTTAATTAGATTCGAGTTCACTCACAAAAAAACTATCTAGATATTTAGTATAAAAATAGAGAATCTATTCTCTTTTTTTTTTTTGAAAAAAAAAGTAAGATCTTGGAGATTGTGTAATGCTTACTCTCAAACTTTTTGTATACACTGTAGTTATATTCTTTGTTTCTCTCTTCATATTTGGATTCTTATCTAATGATCCAGGACGTAATCCGGGACGTGAAGAATAAAAAAGAAAGGTTTTTTATTACTTTATTTAATTTTTATTTAATTAGTGGAAATGTGCGAATTTTATTAGGATTTTATCTATTTCACATCATCAAAAAGCGGAAGGGAAAGAGAGGGATTCGAACCCTCGGTACGATTAACTCGTACAATGGATTAGCAATCCAACGCTTTAGTCCACTCAGCCATCTCTCCTAATCGAAAGGGGATACTATTAGACAAAAAAAGGGCTTGAAAAAACCCTTCTCCACTTTATTCTTAAAAAACTTTTTTTTTTTTTATAGATTATTCTATATAATACTTTAATTATTATATATATTTTTTCATTTTCTCTATTTTATTATATATATTATATATATATTATATAATTTATATAATTTCGTTTTTATTATATAAATAATATTAATTATATATTAATTATATATTTATAATTAATATATATATATTACTATTATATAACTTTTTTATAGAACTTTCTCAGTAATTCTATTTACATAAAAAATGTAGATAAAGATTAGATAAAGAAAAGACTCGAACTCGAAAGATAAATAAATAAAATCACAAAAATAGAAATAGAGAATCCTTTTTGATTTTGTCTCGTCCAAACACAAATAAAAGATCTTTTTTTTTTATAGCCTGGCCTGGTCAGTCCCCAGCCGGGCCTTTTTTTGTTAAAGTTAAAAAGACCCATCCGGTGGATTTTGAGACAAAAAGGATCTGAAATAAAAAAAAAAAGGAATTCTGCTTTGACTAATTTTATTAAGTCTGCGCTAGAATTTTCTCATTTTTTTTTTCATATTTTTTTCTCCCGATTACTTTGTTCGACAAAAGGTCAATTTATATACAATAATTGCATTGTAGCGGGTATAGTTTAGTGGTAAAAGTGTGATTCGTTCCTTTAACCCCTTTAATAGTTAAAGGGTCTCTCGGTTTGATTAATCTTCCGATCAAAAACTTTATTTCTTAAAAGGATTTAATCCTTTACCTTTCAATGAAAAATTCAAGGAAGATTATAGATTCTCGTAATTTGTATCCAAAGACTCTAATTAATTGTCAATTTGGATTCTTAAATTCCGAAACATAATTTTTGAATTGGATAATTATTTACAATTCAATAAGTATAACAAGAGGATCCATGGATAAAGCCAGAAAAGTTTCTTTCTAATCGTAACTAAATCTTCAGTTCTATTTTTTGTTTGGTATAGAAAAAATTGAAGCAAAATAGCTATTAAACGAGAACTTTGGTTTACTAAAGACATCGACATATTATATTGTTTTAGCTCGGTGGAAACAAAATACTTTTCCTAAGGATTCCGTTAAATAGAAATAAAGAACGAAGTAACTAGAAAGATTGTTTGAGTTCGCCTTTTCTATCTTCTAGAAGGATCATCTATAAAGCAAAATTTTCTGTGAAAGCATCCAGACGGAAAAAAAGCTAACATAGATGTTATGAGTCAAATTTTGATTTCGTTTCCATCTTATTTTATTTGGGAATTTCGCCATCCATCATAAAGGAGCCGAATGAAACCAAAGTTTCATGTTCGGTTTTGAATTAGAGACGTTAAAAATATAAAACTGATCAATCGACGTCGACTAAAACCCTTAGCCTTCCAAGCTAACGATGCGGGTTCGATTCCCGCTACCCGCTCTAAATTCTAAATTGCCCCCTTTTTATTAGAGACAATTTTCTCTATTAGAATTGTCTAATAGCAATTGTGTATTGAAGTGAATTCAATACACAATTGCTAAAAAGATTTCGCACATTTAACAATTGGGAAGTTAAAAAAAAGCGAAAAGCGTCCATTGTCTAATGGATAGGACATAGGTCTTCTAAACCTTTGGTATAGGTTCAAATCCTATTGGACGCAATATCAATATAGATATAAATATATTGATATTTATCTATTATTTCCATTTCTATATATTATATAGAATCTATTTTTATTCTATTTATAAAAAAGATAAGAAATAAATAGAATAAGAAAGAAATTCTGAATACTTTAAGATTTAATATTAAACAGATACAGATATTCGTTATATACTTCTTTCTATTATATATATACTTAACTTAATATACTTCTATTTTTTATAATTTCTCCTGAAGTATAAAACGTTCCAGTTGCTCTTGAATACCTTCTTTCAAAAAGCTTTCTGCTTCAGGGGTTAATGTCTTGGTAGAGGCTATTATTTCTTGGAACTCAGGTTTATTCGTTTTTAAATAAGTGCGTAGCTGAACGAGAAATTTTCTTACTTGTCCAATTTCTAATCCATCCAGATAACCATTTGTTCCGGTATAAATGGTCATTATCTGTTCTTCCACTGTGAGCGGGGCTGATTGGGATTGTTTCAGTAACTCACGCAACCGTTGACCTCTTGCCAATTGATTCTGAGTAGCTTTATCGAGATCAGAAGAAAATTGGGCAAAGGCTTCTAATTCAGCGAATTGAGCCAATTCCAATTTTAATTTTCCAGCTACCTGTTTCATAGCTTTAATTTGAGCGGCAGATCCTACT